GTGACAATTCCAATGATAGTTATATTTATAATTACATTTTCGGCGAAGGTGGAAATAGTAGTGAAGACAAGAATTTCGATATAATAACTCAGGAAAATGGGAATGATTTAACTCTAAAAGAAAGTTCTAATGATCCCGATCTATACAAGCATTTGTGGGTTCAATGTGAAAATTGTTATGGATTAAATTATAAGAAATTGCTTAAGTCAAAAATGTATCTTTGTGAACAATGTGGATATCATTTGAAAATGAGTAGTTCAGATAGAATCGAACTTTCGATTGATCCAGGCACTTGGGGTCCTATGGATGAAGACATGATCTCTCTGGATCCCATTGAATTTCAGTCTGAAGAAGAGCTTTATAAAGATCGTATTGATTTTTATCAAAGAAAGACAGGATTAACTGAGGCTATTCAAACAGGCACAGGTCAACTAAACGGTATTCCTATGGCAATCGGGGTTATGGATTTTCAGTTTATGGGGGGTAGTATGGGATCCGTAGTAGGCGAGAAAATCACCCGTTTGATCGAATATGCTACCAATAATTTTTTACCTCTTATTCTAGTGTGTGCTTCCGGAGGAGCACGCATGCAAGAAGGAAGTTTGAGCTTGATGCAAATGGCTAAAATATCTTCCGCTTTATATGATTATCAATCAAATAAAAAGTTATTTTATGTATCAATTCTTACATCTCCTACTACTGGTGGAGTGACCGCGAGTTTTGGTATGTTGGGGGATATCATTATTGCTGAACCCAATGCCTATATTGCATTTGCGGGTAAAAGAGTAATTGAGCAAACATTGAATAAAACAATACCTGAAGGTTCACAGGCGGCTGAATATTTATTCCATAAGGGTTTATTCGATCTAATCGTACCACGTAATCTTTTAAAAGGTGTTCTGAGTGAGTTAGTTCAGCTCCACGGTTTTTTTCCTTTGAAGGAAAATTCAATCAAGTAGAGTCTTAAGTTCAATTATTTTCTTTGTAGTGAAAAGGTAGTTAGTTAGTTTATCAGAATCAAAGTCAAAGCCCGCGTAATGGGCTTTGACTTTGTGACATAAACATAAAATGGAATTGTCGAAAAACGAATTATGTAGATAATTATTATTATCCGATATTACTAATGAGTAAACCTCTATCAACAAGATAAAAAGCGAATTTTTCCTTCTGTGAAATGAAATTCTAATTTGGAGAGACAAATAAAACGAATCGAATCTTTCGACAATTTGTAATAAACTCTTTCTTTATTAAATTCAAAAAGTCAAATTATAAATTCAAATTAGAAGACAAGAACAATAGAATAATAATAATAAGAAAAGTAAGAATAAAGTAAGATAATAAAGAAAGTGGATTATCTTATCATACACCTATTTTATTTGATTTAGAAAGATGGGCAAGTCCTTTTATTTAATTCTACATTCCTTGCACTTATTAGATATATAGACTCGCTTAGATATACTTAGTATTTAGATATACTTAGTATAATATACGAATTATAATATAATCATTATAAGATATATTTCTAACTAACAATATAACAATAACAGGTACAAATATTAAATTGAGGTACCCATTTTATGACAACTTTCAGCAGCTTTCCCTCTATTTTTGTGCCTTTAGTAGGCCTAGTATTTCCGGCAATTGCAATGGCTTCTTTATCTTTGTATGTTCAAAAAACTAAGATTTTTTAGATTCGATAGGGGCCAAAACAAAATCTTATCTATTTTTTTTTCAAGACTTAGATGCCACGGATACCTATTTAGTAGAATATTGTATAACATCCGGCTTCCCCGAACCGAACATAAATGAAAAAGCTCCTCTTATGCATACGTAAACATGATATAGGGTTAAATGAATTATAGCAAGTGGATCGCGGATGTATGAAATTAAAGTCTATATATCTAGTAGATCTGTATAGGGGATCATATAAAGGTAATGATTTTAGATCTAAGCAATTTGATGAATTCCTTCTAAAAGTTCATATCAAAATAGTACTAGTTGATGAGAGTTACTTCGGAAACAAAAAAAGTAAAGTCGAATTTTTTTGGTTATTCTCTCAATTCCAATAAAATGCAACTGGATCTAGTATGTATGAGTTGGCGATCAGAATCTATATGGATAGAATTTATAGTGGGGTCTCGAAAAATAAGCAATTTCTGCTGGGCCTTTATCCTTTTTTTTGGTTCATTAGGGTTTTTATTAGTTGGAACTTCTAGTTATCTTGGTAGGAATTTGATATCTTTATTTCCGTCTCAGCAAATAGTTTTTTTTCCACAAGGAATCGTGATGTCTTTCTATGGGATCGCAGGCCTCTTTATTAGTTCCTATTTGTGGTGCACGATTTTTTGGAATGTAGGCAGTGGTTATGATCGATTCGATAGAAAAGAGGGGATAGTATGTATTTTTCGTTGGGGTTTTCCTGGAAAAAATCGTCGCATCTTTCTACGATTCCTTATGAAAGATATTCAGTCCATCAGAATAGAAGTTAAAGAGGGTATTTATGCTCGCCGTGTCCTTTATATGGAAATCAGAGGCCAGGGGGCCGTTCCCTTGACTCGTACTGATGAGAATTTGACTCCGCGAGAAATTGAGCAAAAAGCTGCTGAATTGGCCTATTTTTTGCGTGTACCGATTGAAGTCTTTTGAAATGAATTGCGGAATAAATGCTTTCTCGCCGGGAGAAAAAAACTCAATTCAAGAATCCTCTTTTTTCTATAGCAGAACTAAACTGAAGTTTCTTCAGAATGCCGATTCGAATCAAAGCAGACATATACGGAAGAGTCATAACATAAAAAAACTGTTTTTTTTGTCCACAAAAATGGTTTTTTATGCGTCTGTAAATGTAAAACCACTCAACTTAATTGAGTAACAAAACAAGCAAGAAATCGAAATAATGGATTCATCTCATTCATATATTAAAGTATTTCAAAATAAAGACTTTCGCTTTTTATTTTCAATATTTGTAGTTGATACGTTAGATACAGATAGCTCATATCTTGTAAATTTTCTATACTTTTGTCAATCGGCCCTTCCCCTTTTATTTTATCCTTTCTTTTGTGCTCCTTAAGAACTAAACAAGTGGATTTCTTTCTTATAACATAATGATAAACGTAATGGTAACTTTTCTGTCTTTTTTTGTCACTCATTTTTGATCAGCATAATATTTTTCATCATTTTTTTTTTTCAATTATTCTTGGACTCTAGTCTATATATAGTTTAGATAACCCACACAAATTTTGACATATTTGAGTGCGATCTTGATATAGATAGGGCGCTCCTTCGTCTCAAAATCTGAATAGAACAGCCTTTATTGTTTGAAGCGCTTCTTTCGGACAGTTATCAAAACAAAAGAGGGCAATTGCTTCGAATTTGATCAATTGAGATATCTGTAACCAATAACAATATCAATATAACAATAATATATATATGTCATTGGAACATTCGAATTCAAAGTGGATTCTTATTTTCGATTTCTGTATTCTTTTTAGATTCAAGGACTAAGCACTGAATAAAAAAAACAGAGAATAGATTCGTGAGCCCCTACCTTATAATATAACTATAATGAAAGGCATGCTTGATAGAAAGATTAGATCACATAAAGTCAACGAATGAGGTGGGTTCATTAACAATTCACAGATGAAAAAATGGCAAAAAAGAAAGCATTCACTCCCCTTCTATATCTTGGATCTATAGTATTTTTGCCCTGGTGGATCTCTCTCTCATTTAATAAAAGTCTGAAATCTTGGATTACTAATTGGTGGAATACTAGGCAATCCGAAACCTTTTTGAATGATATTCAAGAAAAGAGTATTCTAGAACAATTCATAGAAGTAGAGGAACTCTTCCTGTTGGATGAAATGATAAAAGAATACCCGGAAACACATCTACAAAAACTTCGTATAGGAATCCACAAAGAAACGATCCAATTGATCAAGATGCACAATGAGGAGCGTATCCATACGATTTTGCACTTCTCGACAAATCTAATCTGTTTCGTTATTCTAAGTGGTTATTCTATTTTGGGGAATGAAGAACTTCTTATTCTTAACTCTTGGGTTCAAGAATTCCTATATAATTTAAGCGACACAATAAAAGCTTTTTCTATTCTTTTATTAACAGATTTATGTATCGGATTCCATTCGCCCCACGGTTGGGAACTAATGATTGGCTATATTTACAAAGATTTTGGATTTGCTCATAATGATCAAATTATATCTGGTCTTGTTTCTACCTTTCCAGTCATTCTAGATACAATTTTTAAATATTTGATCTTTCGTTATTTAAATCGTGTATCTCCGTCACTTGTAGTTATTTATCATTCAATGAATGACTGAAAAATGATTCACAGATTCAATTATAATCTTTCTTACTTTCTATATAAGCTATATAAGCAAAGCATGCAAAGTCGTACTTACTTTACTCTTTATACCCATCAGGAAAATACAATTTATCCTATATTTCGGTAATTTTTTTCCGTTTTCAGTAAAAGTAAATAGCAGAATCATGGATAGGGAACTATACTAGCGACCTACCTAATTTTATTGTAGAAATTTTCGGGATCAATGATTGGACCATGCAAACTAGAAATACTTTTTCTTGGATAAAGGAGGAGATTACTCGATCCATTTCCGTATCGCTCATGATCTATATAATAACCGGGGCATCCATTTCAAATGCATATCCCATTTTTGCGCAGCAGGGGTATGAAAATCCACGAGAAGCAACTGGGCGTATTGTATGTGCCAATTGCCATTTAGCTAATAAACCCGTGGATATTGAGGTTCCACAAACGGTACTTCCTGATACTGTATTTGAAGCGGTTGTTAGAATTCCTTATGATATGCAACTGAAACAAGTTCTTGCTAATGGTAAGAAAGGGTCTTTGAACGTGGGTGCTGTTCTTATTTTACCGGAGGGGTTTGAGTTAGCCCCACCTGATCGTATTTCGCCCGAGATGAAAGAAAAGATAGGCAATCTCTCTTTTCAGAACTACCGCCCCA